TTATCTCGAAAAACGGGGTGTCCTAACCATCCAACAGCTATTCCATCGCCATTGTCCATTGAGCCCGCTCTAAATAATCCTCCTTTTGCCGGATTATTGCCGATGTAATCATAAAAAGCTAATTTCTCAGGAATTTTCGACCAAGCTTCTGATAAACTTTTATTTTCGGCTAGCCCCGCGCTTACTCTTCGGTATATTTCTTGCTGAAAGTATCCCTGATCCCATTGATAACGAGTGGGGCCAAATAATTCGACCGGAGTCGTTGCTGAACCATACCACATAGTTCCGGCAACAACAAAAGCTGCAAAAAAGACAGCAGCGATACTACTCGAAAGAACGGTTTCAATATTACCCATACGTAATCCTTTGTATAAACGTTGGGGCGGACGGACACTAAGGTGGAATAGACCTGCTAATATGCCTAATGTCCCTGCTGCAATATGATGAGAGGCTATTCCTCCTGGAACAAAAGGATCAAAACCTTCCACACCCCATGCTGGACTTATAGGTTGTACTTTTCCAGTTAGTCCATAAGGGTCAGAGACCCAGATTCCGGGACCATACAAACCTGTTACATGAAATGCGCCAAAACCAAAGCAAGCCACTCCGGAAAGAAATAAATGAATTCCAAAAATCTTAGGCAAATCCAAAGAGGGTTTTCCTGTCCGTTCATCAGAAAATATTTCTAGATCCCAATACACCCAATGCCAAATAGCTGCTAAAAAGCACAAACCAGAAAACACAATGTGTGCTCCAGCCACACCTTCGTAACTCCAAATACCCGGATCCGTTATAGTCCCTCCTGTAATACTCCAACCTCCCCACGAATTGGTTATTCCTAAACGAGTCATGAAAGGTATAACAAACATTCCCTGTCTCCACATTGGATCAAGAACGGGATCCGAGGGATCAAAAACTGCTAATTCATATAGAGCCATCGAACCAGCCCAACCGGCAACCAGAGCTGTATGCATAATATGGACAGAAATCAACCGGCCGGGATCATTCAATACGACAGTATGAACACGATACCAAGGCAAACCCATGGAAATACCCCTTTAATCAAAGAAAAATGACACTATGTAACTTTATTGCATTAGAAAAAACTATGATTATACAATGGACCCCCTTTGTTCAATGGATTATCTCGGAACAAGGGTTCAGGTTTGTTCTATTCTGTTGGTAATATTCTATTCTGTTGGTAATAATAGAACAATTATGTTTGTAGGAACAACGAGAAACAAATCTATTCTATATCCGATAAGTATCAATACGCAATGGGAAGTTGAGACCATCTTGTATCATTAAATACTTTGATATTTGGTGATTATTGGCAGGCTATATTCCTAATAAATTTTCTTTATTTATTCTATTCTGTTTTCATTTTAAACTAAACTTTTATAATCTATGCATAATATATGATGTCAAAGTGAATCTTATGAAGACAATAACTCTATTATTACGTTTTCACATTAAAGTGAACCATAGTACTTCATTTTTTCTTTGATTTAATGCCTATTGGTGTTCCAAAAGTTCCCTTTCGAAGTCCTGGAGAGGAAGATGCATCTTGGGTTGACGTATAGTGCGACTTGTCAGATATATTGGGTCATATGGTATTTCCCCGTTTTCTCTCCCGATTGAGATATCCTCTCTTTCGCCCAAGAAATATTGATTAAATCATAAAAAATTTGGAGCGTGAAAGGCAATAAAATACTTTTTTGAGTTTTAGGGGGATTCAGATTAACATTCTAAATTCGAATAATTTATGGTTGGCTCGGTTGGACCAAAAAAATGAAGTATCCAGGCTCCGTTTATCAAAAAACCCATTCCAATTGGGAATATATTGAAGATTACTACTTGTATTATACATTTTAATTACTTTTACTTTTAACTAATAATTAACGGTTTTTATTTTAAATTCAAATATAAAATAAACAAACGGAATTTCAATTTTAATCATCCGAATAAAGTAATAAATATGTTGAATATTAAATTTGACAGCGGTATTGGAAAAATTTGTCCTATATGTGCAAATATAAATCGGGCAGATCTTTACCCGGAGTAGAGCATAAACCTAAAAGAATTAAAAAGGCCCATTCACGAACAAGAAAATGACATCGTGATTTGGATTGGATCTCGATGAATTGATACATCAATGAAAAGGCAGTTCGATAAGTTTAGTAAAGTGTATTTTTTTTAGGCGAGTTTTTTTATAATTTTATTATGAGTAATTGGGTAAAGGTACAAAAAGTAATATTTCTTGAAAACTAGAATATAAAAAAACTTTTTATTTTAAATTATAATCATTTTTTTTTTTTTTAAACCTCTAACAAAATGAAAAACGAATCGAATCTCCACATTGATTTTTTTGAACCGTATGCATAAAACGGTGCATGTACGGTTTCTAAGGGATGCCATTTTATCCTAATCAACCGACTTTATCGCGAAAGATTACTTTTTTTAGGCCAAGAGGTCGATAGCGAAATCTCGAATCAACTTATTGGTCTTATGGTATATCTCAGTATCGAAGCTGATAACAAAGATTTGTATTTGTTTATAAATTCTCCTGGCGGCTGGGTAATACCTGGAGTAGCTATTTATGATACTATGCAATTTGTGCGACCAGATGTCCATACAATATGTATGGGGTTAGCTGCTTCAATGGGATCTTTTATACTGGTCGGAGGAGAAATTACCAAACGTTTAGCATTCCCTCACGCTTAGCGCCAATGAGTTTTTTATTTGAGAGAAAAAAGAATACTATGCCTTCACGATATTTAAAATTAAGTAATAATAGCATGGCACTTTTAATTCGATATGATAAAATTGTTTCTCTATTTTTTTTTTCAAAACATTAGATTATGTATCGAAGGGGTAGTATGAGATGAAAAATCTTCTCGATTTTTTTATGGGGAGTCTGTTTCAGCGTCACAAACTTTTTTCATACCAAAAGACTCTTAAAAAAAAAAGTCTTTTTCTTTAGTTTTCGGATCAAAAAGAAACTTTGGGATTGCTGAATTATAGACGAAATAAATATAAAGCAACGGAGCCATCATAGTATTTTGAAACTCCTCCGAAAAGAAGGGTGGTAATTGGATCATTTACTGATCGTGATCGGATCGATCCTATTTTTTTTCTTTCTTGCGCGGAAAAAAGTCAATTCCATTATAAAGCCGTATGCAATGCGAAAAAAATGCATGTACGGTTGTTCAATTATATATTTTATTCTGTATTTTTCTCTTCGCCTCGTCGCGCGAGCTAAAGCAACCCCTTTTAAGGTATACCATCAGGGTAATGATTCATCAACCTGCTAGCTCTTTTTACGAGGCTCAAACGGGAGAATTTATCTTGGAAGCGGAGGAACTCTTGAAATTGCGCGAAACCCTCACTAGGGTTTATGTACAAAGAACGGGCAAACCCGTATGGGTTGTATCCGAAGATATGGAAAGGGATGTGTTTATGTCAGCAACAGAAGCCCAAGCTCATGGAATTGTTGATCTTGTAGCAGTCGAATAAAACAAATAAAAATAGTTAAACATTTTAGTTTTAAATTTTATCTTGTCACTGAATTTCTCTTAAGATTCTATTAACTAGAAATGCATTCGGTTAAGATTGATCTAAACCAGCTCATTATGTATATCATACAGCATGCCAACTATTAAACAACTTATTAGAAACACAAGACAGCCAATAAGAAATGTCACGAAATCCCCCGCTCTTCGGGGATGCCCTCAGCGCCGAGGAACATGTACTAGGGTGTATGTGTGACTCGTTCAGATTATGAGCTGGAACAAAAGCAAATTAAAATAAAAGATTTTTCCAATATCAATGATCCGTACGGATGAATAGGATAAAATGGAAAAACTCAAGTGACTCTCTAAAAAAAAATCTATATCATCTATTGTGTATGAAATTTATGGTTTCTATTAGTGTAAATAAATAAAAAATTCCCATTGGTAACGTTAACGTTATCCATTTAGCAGGGAATCCTTTATTTAAGAGAAATAAATTATGTTATGCTTTCTTTATTTGCAAGAACGGACTAATCGGGTCAGCTATTTAGCTAACCTTCAAAAAAAAATACTGTTACTGTATAGATGGATCTAATTGTGAAAGATCTATTACTGGATAATTCATGGGTAGAGCCAAAAAAAGTTTGAACTGTACAAGTTATCATAAATGAAGTAAGAGGCTCCGGTGTATAGAGAGGACCTCACCGTTTAAGAAGGAACCATAGAAACGAAGGAACCCACTATTTATTTTTTCTTTATCTTTATTTATTTTAACTATATTGAATTGAAATTGAATTTTTACTTTTCAGTTATTGACTTTTATTTGTATTTGATATATTAATAAAATTTATTTCTGATTAGTTTTTTGTCTTGTTTCAAGACTAAATGTCGAAAAAAAATCGTGGTTGGGAAGGTTATAGCAGCAAAAACCATTGGGATTTTTTTTTATACATTGGAAAAATCTGTTTTGTTATTAATAGACCAGGAGGGGAGAAAAGAATAACTTAACGAAAGAAAATCAATTAGTTATTCATCAAAGTTTTATTTATTCAATGACTAGAGTTAGACGAGGATATATAGCTCGGAGACGTAGAACAAAAATGCGTTTAGTTGCATCAACCTTTCGAGGGGCTCATTCAAGACTTACCCGAACCATTGCTCAACAGAAAATAAGAGCTTTAATTTCGGCTCATAGGGATAGAGATAGGCAAAAGAGAGATTTTCGTCGTTTATGGATCACTCGGATAAACGCAGTAATTCGCGAAAGGGGGGTATACTATAATTATAGTCATTTTTTAAATGATCTGTACAAGAAACAGTTGCTTCTTAATCGTAAAGTACTTGCACAAATAGCTATATTAAATCGGAATTGTCTTTATATGATTTCAAATGATATCATAAAAAAATAAGATTCGAACAAATGCTCCGAAATGATTTAAATGAAATTACCCGGAGTTTATTCTCCGGGAGTCAAAAAGATTTTTTACGATTTTTTTTATGTTACGATACGAAAAAAAATCGGGAGTCTTGGGTTTTTTTAGAATAAAGCGGTAATTCGTGTTTGAGTTCAGATTCCTTTTTTTATTTTTTTATTCAACTCCATTCTTATTATCAATTAAATAAAGAAAAAGTCTATTATTATTATTATTTTTTTTTTTATTTCTTTTTGGTTCTAAAACTATAAGTTTTAGTAGTCGATTCATTTCTTTCAAATTGTTTCTCATTATTAAGAAAAGGTAACAACGATAAAATACGAGCTTGTTTTATAGCAATCGTAATTAATCGTTGTTGTTTCAAAGTTAATCGATTTACTCGCCTAGATAAAATTTTTCCTTGTTCACTAATAAAGCGACTAATTAAACTCATGTTTCTATAATCAATTCGATCCTCCGGTTGTATCGGGGGCAAACGCCTACGAAAAGATCGCTTGGATTTAATAAAGGGTCGCTTGGATTTATCCATAGTTTGGTTCATTTCTGCCTTCTACCCAAAATCCTACTTCTTAATTTTAATTCTAATTTTTTTAGGTCCAGCCGAAATAGGATTTGGTTTGTTTATTTCTCTTTTATTTTTTTTTTTTTTTATCAATTATAAAAAAAAAAAAATAAAAAAAAAAGTATAGTAAATAATATATTATAATGAAAATTTTTTTGTTTTGGACCCTTCATTGAATTGAAAGGATGATAGCCCGACGTTCGGTTCGATCTATTTTATTTCTTTATCTCTCCATGAATTGTATGGTTGTAACAATAGGGGCAGAATTTTATAAATTCTAACCGACTAGGTGTATTATGTCGATTCTTTTGAGTAATATATCTGGAAACGCCCCTTGATTCCTTATTAAAACTCTTTTTAAGACTCTTTCGAACACAACTATTACATTCCAAAATAACTTTTACTCGGACATCTTTCCCCTTAGCCATGAACCTCCTTTTTTTTTATTCAAACAATTTTTTTATTCTCGACCCGAAAGGAAAATCAAAAAGATAGATGTATGCTAAGTCGAACTAAAATTAAAAAAAGGTCGTTACAATCAATAGAGTAATAAAAGTTTATATATTAAACGTATTCAAAAATTTTATAACTAAAAAGTTACATATAGTATTCCTTTTAAAGTGATTTTTTTTTTAAGTATCATGTATAATACTCTTATGCTAAACTCACCTTGTTCTTTCTATCCCGCCTTTTTTTATCTTCTTTATTGCCCTATTTTAAAATAGGGCAATAAAGAAGATAAAGTATATTCAACTTCATCAAAACTTAAGTTAAGACTCGAATGAAAATAAAGGGGGGTATTAGTCACAGAAAATGGATTCTTTCTCTAATCTTCATTACCCCTTATCCTATGTTAATAACTAGAATGAAAAAAAGGGGAATGTCAATGCATCCGGGAAAAAACGATTGATTTCTATTAATAGACCGGCTAGAGACCCAAACCATAGAGTACTGAGTACCGGTGCTACGGAAAGATATGTTTTTAGATTTTGCATTGAAAGTGCTCCTTCTTAATTTATTTAATGTACAAAATAAAGGTAATACATGTCTAGTCTATGAGCAAATATATATATAGATAGTCAAGGATCACTTGGATTTGTAAACGAAATCCATAAGCTAAAAAAAAAATGGCCAAAGATCCAGTAGATAAGATATTATTTAATAAAAATAATAGAACTACAGAACTGAGCATTCACGATACGACAGGTTTTTTCAGATATCAGATAGATAAATATCTAAATACTTTATATGATATGAGATCAAAAACAAGACATAGCATGGCAAGAAAAATATTGTCATTTTTTAGTAAATAACTCGGAATGTGGAAAACAATACAAGGATTCTTTACAATTAGACTATTGTAACCAATTGAATTAAAAAAAGGGATGTAGCGCAGCTTGGTAGCGCGTTTGTTTTGGGTACAAAATGTCACGGGTTCAAATCCTGTCATCCCTACCTAATTACTTTTACTCTAAGAAGTAAGTAGGAATTTGTTGAAATTGGACATTACAGAATTTCTCCTTTTTTATGATACTCGATATAATCGATATCGTATGCATACAGTATGTAGATAGAGTTTTATGTTACAAAAAACAACAATCTTATCTATCTATTGTGATAAGAAAGCGCTCTTAGTTCAGTTCGGTAGAACGTGGGTCTCCAAAACCCGATGTCGTAGGTTCAAATCCTACAGAGCGTGATTCTATTCTTGGTAAGTCGAAGTGAATTCACGAATTATAATTAGACAAATAAAAAGTAATCTAGAATCGATCCTCTTTCTCTAATCCCCAGGAGGTTAATAAAATAAAACAATATTTTAATTAATCAAAAGTCCAATTGATCACCACGTCTGTATTGTAAATATGCAGTCACAAATAATCCAGCCAAAGTAATAGGAATTAGACCTAAAACGATTCCAAATAGAAAAACTTCAATCATTTAAATTCGTTTGACAAAAAAAAAGAAAGGTAATATCTATCTCTAAATATTAATC